ATTTTACTGGAATAATGTATAAATCTTCGGGATGGGCAGAAATAGAAAGAGTAAGTAGGATTTTCTACACTTTGCTTATATCGAACTACAAAGTAAGAAACATTCGAATTCTATTAATATTAGTGAATCTTTTTTCAATCATTCATTGAATGATAAATCACTACAAGTGACGGAGAAACCCGATTTAAATAACGGAAAATCCAAAATTTAAAAAGTGTATCTAGAATGACTGGAAAAGTACAAACAAGACCAGATAAAATTTGTTCATTATGAACAAATCCAAAATCTTTGTAGACAGACCCAATAATAAGTTCCCAACCGTGGGGCGAATGGAATCCGATACATAAATCAGTTAATAAAAGAATAGAAAAAGCTTTTATTGTGTCACTTAAGTTATATAGGAATTCCCGGGCCCAAGAGTTAAGAATGCCAAGTTCTTCATTACCCCAAATAGAATAACCACTTAGAATAATGAAACAGATTAGATTTGTCGAGAAGTGCAAAATCGTATGGATACGATCCACGTTGTGTATCTTGATGAATTGGATCGTTTCTTTGTGAATTCCTATACGAAGGTTTTGTAGATATGTCTCCGAGTATTCCTTGATCATTTCCTCCAAGAGAAAGATTTCCTCTAATTCTATGAATTTTTCTAGAATATTCTTTTCTTGAATACCATTCAAAAAGATTTCGGATTGCCTAGTATTCCACCAATTAGTAACCCAAGATTCCAGACTTTTATTAAATGAAAGAGAAATCCACCAGGGCAAAAATACTATAGATGCAAGATATAAAAGAGGAGTGAATGCTTTCTTTTTTGCCATTTTTCATTTCATCTGTGAATTTTTAATGAATCCACCTCATTAATTAACTCTATGCGATCCAATATTTCTCTCATGCATGAGTTCTATTACAAGGTATCGAACCTATGAATCTATTCGCTTTTTATTTGTGTGTGATTTCGCAGTTTTTCTTTGAATTGAGAAAGAATAAAGAAATAGATTAAGAATCCACTTCGAATTCGAATGAAGAAAACAATCAAAAAATATTGTTTCCAGGTATCGCAATGAGTCAAATTCCAAGCAAGTATCTCCTTTCGATGAATGCCCGAAAGAACCAATTCATTTACATTTAAGTAATGAATATTATTTTTTCTATCATTATATCAAAATACTTCAATCGGTACACGCAAGAAATAGGCCAATTCGGCAGCTTTTTGTTCAATTTCCCGTGGAGTAACATTCTCATCAGTACGAGTCAAGGGAATGGCCCCCTGACCTCTGATGTCCATATAAAGCACACGACGCGCATAAATACCCTCTTTAACTTCTATTCTGACGGACTGAATATCCTTTATAAAGAATTGGAGGAAGATGCGGCGATTTTTTCCAGGAAATCCCCAACGAAAAATACACACTATTCCTTCTTTTCTATCAAATCGATCATAACCACCCCCTACATTCAACGAAAGTGTGCACCACAAATAGGAGCTAATAAAGAGACCCGCGATCCCATAGAAAGACATCACGATCCCCTGTGGAAAAAAAAGGATTTGCTGAGACGGAAATAAAGATATCAAGTTTCTACCAAGATAACTGGAAGTTCCAACCAATAAGAATCCCAATGACCCTAAAAAAAGGATAAGGGCCCAGCATAAATTACTTGTTTTTCTAGACCCCGTTATAGGTTCTATCCATATATGCTCTGATCGACAACTCATACTTGATCCGGTTTCGTTTTATTGGAATTAAGAAAATACCCCAGACTTTATTCTTTTTGTTTCCGAAGTAACTCTCATCAACTAGTACTAGGTTGCTGTCAACTTTTAAGAGGAATTCGTGAAATTGGTTCGATTTAAAATAATAACATACCCTTCGTATGATCCCATCGATATACATACGCCAACTTTACATTTCAGCCATCCGTCAATGCTGATATATTTTCAAATAGAAATCAAATCGATAGAATTCCTTGACTTAATATATCATCTTTTTACAGGTATAAGCATAAAAGCCTCTCCTTTATGTTCGGCGGAATGTTATACCATATTTCAAAAAATGGTTATCTGCGTTATGATACAAGTCTATGTTTTGAAACAAATGAATGAGAGTTGGGCCTATCAGATCTAAACAGTCTTATTGTTTTGAACATGAAGAAATAAAGAAGCCATTGCCATTGCCGGGAGTACTAGGCCTACTAAAGGCACCAACACAGAAGGAAAGTCGAAAGTTATCATAGAACGGATACCTCGATTTATTATTTGTACCTAGTATTCTTATTTATAAATTATTTATAAAGAGATCTTATAATGATTATAATTAAGAATTATAATTCTTATTAATTAATATTTATGAAATTCGAATTTAAATGAAATTAGTATAGGTCTCAGTATATATATCTAAGTGAGTATATAATGGACTTATTCATCTTTCTATATGGTAAAAAAAGATATATATGATAATCGCCTTGATTATTAATTATTATATATTTTTTTCTTCGT